TCACAAATTTGAGCAAACAATAGAAAAATTTAATAAAAAATCTTTGTCAATAGAGAAAAAAATTTCTTTTTTTTCAGAACCCCAAGAAGAAAAAATTCATTCAGAAGAAGAAATAAAAATTTTCAAATTTTTATTTGATGTCGTTATAACTGATAATAATGATCAAACCCTTATAAAAAATTTTATTGATTTCATGGAAATCAATAAAAAAGTTCCTCGATGGTCATACAAATTAACAAGTGAGTTGGAAGAATTGGAAGGCGAAACTGAAGAAAGTGTACCAAGGGAGCCTGGAATTCGTTCAAGAAAAGCAAAACGCGTAGTCGTTTTTACTGATAAAGAGCCCCATAACGAGATTTATACTAATCTCAAAGATAAGCAAAATTCTGATCAAAACGATGAAATGGCTTTGATACGTTATTCACAACAATCTGATTTTCGTCGCGAGATAATTAAAGGATCCATGCGTTCTCAAAGGCGTAAAACTGTTATTTGGGAATTTTTTCAAGCAAAAGCACATTCCCCCCTTTTTTTTGATAGAATAGATAAACTTTTTTTTTTTTCATTTGATATATGGGGGCTCAAAAAAAAAATTCTTAGAACTTTCATGTGGAAAAAAAAAAAAAAAAAAATTGATAAAAACGAAGAAGAAAAATCAAAAAAAGACGAAAAAAAACGGATAGAAATTGCAGAAATTTGGGATAGCTTCCTATTTGCTCAAACAATAAGAGGTTCTTTCTTAGTAACTCAATCGATTCTTAGAAAATATATCATATTACCTTTATTGATAATAATTAAAAATAGCATCCGTATATTATTATTTGAATCTCCCGAGTGGTCTGAGGATTTAAAGGATTGGAAACGTGAAATGCATATTAAATGTACTTATAATGGGGTTCAACTCTCCGAAAGAGAATTTCCAAGAAACTGGTTAATGGATGGTATTCAGATAAAAATCCTATTTCCTTTTTATCTGAAACCTTGGCATAAATCTAAATTTCAATCATCTCAGAAGGCTCGACTAAAAAAAACAAAAAACAAAGGAGAAAAAAATGATTTTAGTTTTTTAACAGTTTGGGGAATGGAAACTGAACTACCGTTTGGTTCTGCCAAAAAAAAGCCTTCTTTTTTTGAACCTATTTTTAAAGAATTTAAAAAAAGAATCAAAAAATCCAAAACTAAGCCTTTTCTGGTTTTAAGGATTTTCAAAGAAAGAACAACAATTTTCTTAAAAGTCGCAAAAGAAATTAAAAACTGGATTATCAAAAACTTTCTTTTTCTAAAAGAAAAAAAAAAAAACCTTTCAAAACCAAATATAATTCCATTATTTGGCTTGAGAGAAATATATGAATTAAATGAAACTAAAAAAGATTCAATAATGAGTAATCAGATGATTCATGAATTATCTGTTCAAAAAAAATCCATGGAGTGGACAAATTCTTCACTCAGCGAAAACAAAATAAAAAATTTGATTGATAGAATAAAGACAATCAGAAATCAAACCGAAGAAATTTCAAAAGAAAAAGAAAACCTAACTAATAGTTGTAACAAACTGCGTTATGATTCTAAAATAATTGAGTCATCAAAAAAAAGTTGGCAGACATTCAAAAGAAAAAATACCCGATTAATTCGTACATCTGTTTTTTTTATAAAATTTTATATTGACCAATTGTCTATAGCTATTTTTCTAGGTATCATTAATATTCCAAGAATTACTACACAACTTTTTTTTGAATCAACAAAAACAATTCGTGATAAATATATTTACAAGAATGACGAAAATGGCAAAAAAATTAATAAAAAAAAAAATACCATTTATTTTATTTCGACTATAAAAAATTTCATATCAAAAAAAAAAAAAATTCGTTATGACCTATGCTCTTTATCACAAGCATATGTATTTTACAAATTATCACAAATTAAAGTTAGTAACTTTTCTAAATTAAAGGCTGTTCTTGAATATAACATATGCATAACATCCTTTTTTGTTAAGAATCAAATAAAGGGTTTTTTTCAAGAACAAGGAATCTTTGATTATGAATTGAAAGATAAAACCTTTTTAAATTCCAAAGTAAATCAATGGAAAAACTGGTTACGAAGTCATTCTCAATATAATTTACCTCAGATTGCATGGGCTAGATTAGTAACCCAAAAGTGGAAAAAGAAAATAAACGAAGACTCTATAGTTCTAAATCCAAGTTTAACCAAAGAGGATTCATATGAAAAAAACAAATTTGATAATTACAAAAAACAAAATTTTTTTGAGGACGACTCATTATTAAATACAAAACATAATTTAAAAAAAGATTATATATATAATATTTTTTGCTACAAATCTATTCATTTTACAGAAAAAATTTTTGACATGTCTGACATGTCTATAGGCATTGCTCTAGATAATTGTTTAGTCTCTTGTTTTCTAGAAAAATATAATATTCGGGGTATAGGGGAAATTCGGCATAGAAAATATTTGGATTGGAGAATTATCAACTTTTGGTTTCGAAAAAAAGTAAATATTGAGCCTTGGGTTGATACCAAGAGTAAAAAAAAATATATTAAAACTAAAGTTCAGAATTATCAAAGAATTGATAAAATAACTAATACGGTTCTTGCCAATCAAAAAAGAAACTTTTTTGATTGGATGGGAATGAATGAAGAAATACTAAATTATCGTATAATAAATTTGGAATCTTTTTTCTTTCCAGAATTTTTCGTATTTTCTAGTACATATAAAACGAAACCGTGGGTCATACCAATTAAATTACTTCTTTTCAATTTTAATGAAAAAAAAAATGTTAATAAAAAGATCACTCTAAATAAAAAAGGTTTTATACCATCAAACGAAAAAAAATCCCTTGGATTTTATAATCTAAATAAAGAAGAAATAGAATCGGCAGGTCAAGGAGAGCTTGAATCAGATAAAGAAAAAAAAAGAAATCCGGAATCAGCTCTATCAAACCAAGAAAAAAATATTGAAGAAAATTATGCAGAATCGAAGATAAAAAAACGTAAAAATAAAAAACAATACAAAAGCAATACTGAAGTGGAACTTTATTTATTTCTCACAAGGTTTTCGCGTTTTCAATTGCGATGGAATTTTTTTTTTAATCAAAAAATTCTCAATAATATAAAAGTATACTGTCTCTTGGTTAGACTAAAAAATCCAAACGAGATAACGATATCTTCTATTGACAGAGGAGAGCTGAGCCTCGATATTCTAATGATTAAGAAGAATTTCACTTTTGCAAAATTAATGAAAAAAGGAATATTTATTATTGAACCTGTCCGTTTGTCTGTAAAAAACGATGGACAACTTATTATATATAGAACCATAGGTATTTCATTGGTTCATAAAAATAAACACAAAATAAGTAAAAGATACAAAAAAAAAAACTATATTAATCAAAAAAATAATTATGATTTCTTTGTCCCTGAAAATATTCTATCCCCTAAACGACGTAGAGAATTTCGAATTCTAATTTGTTTCAACTTAAAAAAAAAAAATGCGAGGGATAGAAATTCAAAATTCGATAAAAATATTCAAAACTTGACCACAGTTTTGCATAAAAAGAAGGATCTTGATAAGGATAAAAATAACCTAATTAAATTAAAATCCTTTCTTTGGCCGAATGTTAGATTAGAAGAGTTAGCTTGTATGAATCGCTATTGGTTTAATACTACTAACGGAAATCATTTCGGTATGATAAGAATACATATGTATACGCGATTTCAAATTCATTAATGATAGATCCTTTTTACTATAATATATTTTTACTATTTTTTACTATATATAATATATAAGTTACGGTATATGAAAACAATTGTATGCACAAATATGAGGGATTGTTTTAAATTCAATCTTTATACATGAGATTCATTTAATCAATGACATAGATACCAATCAGAGCAGATCCATTAATAAATTAACAGAATCCTCCTTTAACTATTTTAGATCCAAATTTAGACTTTTTTTCTAAAATAAGAAGTTGATAATTAAATTAAGATCCTTGTACAAAAAAACTACCATTATTATTACTGATCAGTAAAATTCATATCTTTCAATTCATATTAAAAAGGGAAGGATTTCTTTTTATGATAAAAAATGCATTCATTTCATTTCAAGAAAAAAAAGAAGAAAGCAAAGGATCTGTTGAATTTCAAGTATTCAGTTTCACTAATAAGATACGAAGACTTACTTCACATTTGGAATTGCACAGAAAAGATTATTTATCTCAGAGGGGTCTACGAAAAATTCTGGGAAAACGTCAACGACTGCTGGCTTATTTGTCAAAAAACAATAGAGTACGTTATAAAGAATTAATTAATCAGTTGAATATTCGGGAATTAAAAACTCGTTAAATTAAAAAATTGTGAATTAGTTAATTTTTTAGATCTTGAATTTTGTGATAAACCTCTTTTTCAGCAATCTAATTCATGCCAGAACGAATCAAGGAAAAACTTATGAAGAGACCAGTTACAGGAAAAGATCTTATGATAGTCAATATGGGACCTCACCACCCATCCATGCATGGTGTTCTTCGCTTAATTGTTACTCTAGAGGGTGAGGATGTTGTTGACTGTGAACCCATATTGGGTTATTTACACAGAGGAATGGAAAAAATTGCAGAAAATCGAGCAATTATACAATATTTACCTTATGTAACGCGATGGGATTATTTAGCTACTATGTTTACAGAAGCAATAACAGTAAATGGACCAGAACAGTTGGGAAATATTCAAGTTCCTAAAAGGGCCAGCTATATCAGAGTAATTATGCTCGAATTGAGTCGTATAGCTTCTCATCTGTTATGGCTCGGCCCTTTTATGGCAGATATTGGTGCACAGACTCCCTTTTTCTATATTTTCAGAGAACGAGAATTTGTATATGATCTATTCGAAGCTGCCACCGGTATGAGAATGATGCATAATTTTTTTCGTATTGGAGGAATAGCAGCTGATTTACCTTATGGTTGGATAGATAAATGCTTGGATTTTTGTGATTATTTTTTAACAGAGGTTGTTGAATATCAAAAACTGATTACACGAAATCCGATTTTTTTAGAACGGGTTGAAGGAGTTGGGATTATTGGTGGGGAAGAAGCAATAAATTGGGGTTTATCCGGACCAATGCTACGCGCATCCGGAATACCATGGGATCTTCGTAAAGTTGATCGTTATGAGTCTTACGATGAACTTGAATGGGAAATTCAGTGGCAAAAACAAGGAGATTCATTAGCTCGTTATTTAGTACGACTTAGCGAAATGACAGAATCCATAAAAATTATTCAACAGGCTCTGGAAGGACTTCCAGGGGGTCCCTATGAGAATTTAGAAAGCAGAGGCTTTGATAGAAAAAGGAACCCAGAATGGAATGATTTTGAATATCGATTCATTAGTAAAAAACCTTCTCCTACTTTTGAATTATCGAAACAAGAACTTTATGTAAGAGTTGAAGCTCCAAAAGGGGAATTGGGCATTTTTCTCATAGGAGATCAAAGTGGTTTTCCTTGGAGATGGAAAATCCGACCACCGGGTTTTATTAATTTGCAAATTCTTCCTGAACTAGTTAAAAGAATGAAATTGGCTGATATTATGACGATACTCGGTAGCATAGATATAATTATGGGAGAAGTTGATCGTTAAAATGATAATTTATGCAATAGAAGGACAAACTATAAATTCTTTTGTTAGATTGGAATCTTTAAAAGAGGTCTATGGACTCATATGGATATTTGTCCCTATATTTTCTCTTGTATTGGGAATCATAACAGGGGTACTAGTAATTGTGTGGTTAGAAAGAGAAATATCTGCAGGGATACAACAACGTATTGGACCCGAATACGCCGGCCCGTTGGGAATTCTTCAAGCTCTAGCCGACGGAACAAAACTACTTTTCAAAGAAGATCTTCGTCCATCTAGAGGAAATACTCCTTTATTTAGTATTGGACCATCTATAACAGTTATCTCAATTTTACTAAGTTATTCAGTAATTCCCTTTAGCAATCACCTTGTTTTAGCGGATCTCAATATCGGTATTTTTTTATGGATTGCCATCTCAAGTATTGCTCCGATTGGACTTCTTATGTCAGGATATGGATCAAATAATAAATATTCTTTTTTAGGTGGTCTGCGAGCTGCTGCCCAATCGATTAGTTATGAAATACCATTAACTCTATGTGTTTTATCAATATCTCTACGTGCGATTCGTTGAAACATAAACGTTTATTTTTATTATTCCGTTTCTTCTAGACAAATAAGTTAAAAAACAGAATATATATATTTATCTTTCAGGTTAATCTTAATAAAAAGAATTTGATAGTTATATATGAGTGAAAAAAACTGCTCAGAAATTAGCAGTAAAAAAGAAAAATTAAGTCTCATTTCCTATGTACAAAGGTTAAACAGAAAGAAACATAAGCGTAAGAATCACTTTACCCCAAGGCTGGTTGATTAGTCATCCTGGCTTGAAGCGGGTTAAAAATATTAACCATATGACGTTTTCACTATCAGTTATATAGATTAACATACATGTATTACAAAGTGAACGAAAAGTAGGTAAAAATGAGTGGATGGTTAGAAACACCAAAATACACAAAGAATTTGTAATAGAGATTAACCAAATTGAAAAAGATATTTATGCATAAGATAACAGAAAAAAGAAGGTTAATTGGGGCTTGAAATTAGTAGAAATGATCAGACAGTACTCCCCAAGATTCCGAATTCAGAGTATGCTCCTATCCACCGATAAATGTAATGACTATCAGAAACGAAATAATCCTTTATTTTTTAAGTCCACCAACTTTTTTTTTCTAAAAAAGAAAGCAGAATAGGAACGAAACAAGGATATTTTTTTTTTCATATATTTCGAAAATAAAATAGAATTTCTATCGTGAATAATAAACTAATAGGATGTCTAATTCTTTTTCATAATTGAAACCCACGATTGGCTGAAATATTTATTTTTATTTTTACAATTTTACAAGGAGTATTTTATTAAAGGATTAAGTTATTACTCAACAAATAGAAATTAAAATTTGTAAAGGATGAGATGAATTCCGAAGCGCTTTTTTTTATTCTTAGAATTTGAGCAGACAGAATTCCAGTGGTATAATTGAGGACCCCAGATATATTTATATTTAATCTATTTTAGAACGGATCATATCCATCTAAATAATACTAATCTGGTCCTTAGATTTATTTATGGCCCCCGAGGAGCCGTATGAGGCGAAGACCTCATGTACGGTTTTGTAATAGCGGTGAGAATAGTAATGTTATCATCGACTAGGATTATCTAACAGTTTAAGTACAGTTGATATAGTTGAGGCACAATCAAAATATGGTTTTTGGGGATGGAATTTGTGGCGTCAACCTATAGGTTTTATCATTTTTCTAATTTCTTCCCTAGCGGAATGCGAGAGGTTACCGTTTGATTTACCAGAAGCGGAAGAAGAATTAATAGCAGGTTATCAAACTGAATATTCAGGTATCAAATTTGGTTTATTTTACGTTGCTTCTTATCTAAATCTTTTAATTTCCTCATTATTTGTAACAGTTCTATACTTAGGTGGTTGGAATATTTCTATTTCGTATATATCCATTTTGGAGCTATTTGATAGGGATAAAATTTTTGGAACAACAATTGGTATCTTTATTACATTAGCTAAAACTTATTTGTTCTTGTTCATTTCTATCGCAACAAGATGGACTTTACCTAGGCTAAGAATGGATCAACTATTAAATCTTGGATGGAAATTTCTTTTACCGATTTCCCTTGGTAATCTATTATTAACAACTTCTTTCCAACTCTTTTCACTCTAAATTGAAAACGAATCCAACATATTCATTACTTGTTTTAAACAAGAGAAAGAAACAAAGATCAAATTATTCATAGATAATTACAATATGCTTCCTATGATAATCGGGTTCATGAATTATGGTCAACAAACCCTACGAGCTGCAAGGTATATTGGTCAAGGTTTCATGATTACCTTATCCCACACAAATCGTTTACCTGTAACTATTCAATATCCCTATGAAAAATTAATAACATCGGAACGTTTCCGCGGTCGAATCCATTTCGAATTTGATAAATGCATTGCTTGTGAAGTATGTGTTCGAGTATGTCCTATAGATCTGCCTGTTGTTGATTGGAAATTGGAAACTAATATTCGAAAAAAACGATTGCTTAATTACAGTATTGATTTTGGAATTTGTATATTTTGTGGTAATTGTGTTGAGTATTGTCCAACAAATTGTTTGTCAATGACTGAAGAATATGAATTTTCAACTTATGATCGTCACGAATTGAATTATAATCAAATAGCTTTGGGTCGTTTACCAATGTCAGTAATTGACGATTACACTATTCGAACAATTTTGAATTCACCTCAAACAAAAAATGGGTAAACCCATTAATTTTATTAAAAAAAGAATTCAAAATTATTGAATTATATAAAGAATTTAATTAAAAACTTCTATTGTATTTATATAATAATATTAAGTATTAAGGCTCATTCTTTATAATAATAATAGAATATATTCGTAATTACTTTCTTGAAATAGATAGGTTGAAAATACACTTTAGAATAAAAAAGTGAAACTGTCTAATAATTGTATCTACATCAATTCATATCCATTAGATTCTAATTTTACTCCATTAGAAACATATTAGAAACAAATTCCCCGGTTAAATTAATAAGGTCATGAAAAGGATTTCTATTTTTTTCTTATTTTAATAATATAATGGATTTGCCTGGACCAATACATGATTTTCTTTTAGTTTTTCTGGGATCCGGTCTTCTAGTAGGAGGTCTGGGAGTGGTATTACTTCCCAACCCCATATTTGCAGCCTTTTCCTTAGGATTTGTTCTTGTTTGTATATCTTTATTGTATATTCTATCAAATTCCCATTTTGTAGCTGCTGCACAACTCCTTATTTACGTGGGGGCCATAAATGTTTTAATCATATTTGCTGTGATGTTCATGAATGATTCAGAATATTCCACAGATTTCAATCTGTGGACCGTTGGGGATGGGATTACTTCATTGGTTTGTACAACTATTCTTTTTTCATTAATTTCTACTATTCTCGATACGTCATGGTACGGAGTTATTTGGACTACAAGATTAAACCAGATTCTAGAGCAAGATTTAATAAGTAATAGTCAACAAATAGGAATTCATTTATCAACAGATTTTTTTCTTCCATTTGAACTCATTTCAATAATTCTTTTAGTTGCTTTGATAGGTGCAATTTCTGTGGCTCGTCAATAAAAAACGTTCTAATTAGTAAAGACAAAGACCAAAGAAAACGTTGTATATGTTATGATATTTTTTTTCCGTTCATTCAATTAAATTTGATTGAATACTATTTCATATTTTAAATATCAATTTTGATATTTGATATATATTTGAAATTTTTTTCCCTAATATAGTTTTTATTCGTACTTTTTTTTATATTATAGTTGATTGAATCCGGTGAATTTTTTTTATTATTCATGTTGAAATGAATCAAAATTGATAAGGAGTTGTTGAATGATACTCGAACATGTACTTGTTTTGAGTGCCTATTTATTTTTGATTGGTCTTTATGGATTGATCACGAGTCGAAATATGGTTAGGGCTCTTATGTGTCTTGAGCTTATACTCAATGCAGTTAATATGAATTTCGTAACATTTTCTGATTTTTTTGATAATTCCCAACTAAAAGGGGATATTTTCTGTATTTTTGTTATAGCAATTGCAGCCGCCGAAGCAGCTATTGGATTAGCTATAGTCTCGTCAATTTATCGTAACAGAAAATCAACTCGCATCAACCAATCGACCTTATTAAATAAGTAGCATAAAAAAAAATTATAGGTTGAGATTTGCATATATAATAGGTTATGACTTACTAGATTATATTTGTGAAAATATCAGAAATCAAAGTATTTTAGCCCCCATTTTTTTATCAATCGAGCCAGAATTCATTAAAAAAATGTTATTAAAGGAAATCATTGCTTCATCTAGTATTTTAATATATCATTTAGTTAGAAGTTTACTAGATTGAAAATTTATGACATTCAAAAAACTATAAATCCTATGTCACATTCAGTAAAAATTTATGATACCTGTATAGGATGTACTCAATGTGTCCGAGCATGCCCTACAGACGTATTAGAAATGATACCTTGGGATGGATGTAAAGCTAAGCAAATAGCTTCTGCTCCAAGAACCGAGGATTGTGTTGGTTGTAAGAGATGTGAATCTGCCTGTCCAACGGATTTTTTGAGCGTTCGAGTTTATTTATGGCATGAAACAACTCGAAGCATGGGTCTAGCTTATTGATACGTTACCGAAAACCTCATTTGAATAAATTTTGAATACATTTTATTTTTTTTATTGACAAGTACTCGTACTCAAAAAAGTTAAATTATATTTTTTTATTTATATATTTTTTTTGAGTGCGCGTTCTTTGGACCTGGTGTATCTTGTCTTTACCACGAATTATTTTCCTTGGTTAACAATAATTGTTGTTTTTCCAATATCTGCCGGTTCGTTAATGTTATTTCTCCCGCATAGGGGAAATAAAGTCAATAAATGGTATACTATATGCATTTGTATCTTAGAACTTCTTCTAACGACCTACGCTTTTTGTTATAATTTTAAAATGGATGATCCATTAATTCAACTGTCCGAAGATTATAAATGGATCAATTTTTTTTATTTTTACTGGAGACTGGGGTTAGATGGACTTTCTATAGGAACGATTTTACTTACGGGATTTATTACTACTTTAGCTACTTTAGCGGCTTTTCCAGTTACTCGGGATTCCCGATTATTCCATTTCCTGATGTTAGCAATGTACAGCGGTCAAATAGGATCATTTTCTTCTCGGGATCTTTTACTTTTTTTCATCATGTGGGAATTAGAATTAATTCCCGTTTATCTACTTTTATCCATGTGGGGTGGAAAGAAACGTCTGTATTCAGCTACAAAATTTATTTTATACACTGCAGGAAGTTCTATTTTTTTATTAATAGGAGTTTTAGGTATAAGTTTATATGGTTCGAACGAACCAACATTAAATTTAGAACTATTAGCTAATCAATCCTATCCTGTCACACTCGAAATACTATTTTATATTGGATTTCTTATTGCTTTTGCCGTCAAATTACCGATTATACCTTTACATACTTGGTTACCTGACACCCACGGCGAGGCACATTACAGTACCTGTATGCTTCTCGCGGGAATCTTATTAAAAATGGGAGCATATGGGTTGGTTCGAATCAATATGGAATTATTACCTCACGCCCATTCTATGTTTTCTCCTTGGTTGATGGTAGTCGGTACAATCCAAATAATTTATGCAGCTTCAACATCTCCCGGTCAACGTAATTTAAAAAAGAGAATAGCCTATTCTTCTGTATCTCATATGGGTTTTATAATTATAGGTATTGGTTCTATAACGGATCCTGGACTTAATGGAGCTATTTTACAAATAATATCGCATGGATTTATTGGCGCTGCACTTTTTTTCTTGGCAGGAACGAGTTATGATAGAATTCGGCTTGTTTATCTTGATGAAATGGGTGGAATGGCTATCTCCATTCCAAAGATATTTACAATGTTCATTATCTTATCGATGGCTTCCCTTGCATTACCGGGCATGAGTGGTTTTGTTGCAGAATTACTCGTTTTTTTTGGAATAATTACCAGCCAAAAATATTTCTTAATTTCAAAAATTTTAATTCTTTTTGTAATGGCAATTGGAATGATATTAACTCCTATATATTTATTATCTATGTCACGCCAAATGTTCTATGGATACAAGTTAATTAATGTCAAAAACTTTTCTTTTTTGGATTCTGGACCCCGAGAGTTATTTCTTTCAATCTCTATTCTTCTACCCATAATTGGTATTGGGATTTATCCTGATTTTGTGCTCTCATTAGCAAGTGACAAGGTCGAATCCATTTTATCTAATTATTTTTATGGATAGTTTTCAGGAAAAAAAAAACATTAAATTGAATTGTAATCAGAAGTCTTTGGTCTTTGTATTGTGAGAACCTTTTGAATCATTGTACTACTTGATTCAAAAGGTTCTTCATGATTTGATTTACTAATCAAACTAAATTTGATTTCTTAACTTATATGAAGTTATATATGGATGCTATTCTTTTTTATTTGGATTCCTTTATTTTTTGGTTAATGTTTTATTTAATTCGATGTAAATGACCCATAACTATGTAAACCTATTCCTAAAAGATTGACGCCAAAATAGCATATCCAAATTAAAAGAAAGCCTAGCGAAGCGACAATTGCAGAATTTATACCCCTAACATTCCTATTTGTTTTAATATGTAAATAAATTGCGAATATGGTCCAAGTAATAAATGCCCAAGTTTCTTTTGGATCCCAATTCCAATATGAACCCCATGTCTCATTAGCCCATACAGCTCCTGAAAGAATGCCGACGGTTAAAAAGATAAATCCAAGACTAATAATACGAAAACTCCAATAATCCAATTGTTCAATCAATTGATACCTATAATAATTTCTATAAAAACTCAAATTAATAGTTTGTTGTAGTAAAATAGAATTTCTTTCGTTTATGTAGTAAAGTACATCAAAAGAAAATAATTCATTTAATAAAAATTTTTTTTTTCTATTCTTTTTCCAAAAAGTAGGTCCGACTTTGCGAAATGTAATGACTAGAAGAGCTATTGATAATAATGATCCACATAACAAAGCGCCATAGCCTAATATCATCATACTTACGTGCATCATTAACCACTGGGACTGGAGAGCTGGTACTAATATTGCAGACTGAGGCATTTTGTTTAAAAGACCTGAAATAGAAAAACCCTGAATAAAAATAGCACTTGGCGCAGTTATTGCGTTTAAATGATTTTTTTCTTTTTTATTAAAATAGGAAACCATATGAATAATTGAAAAAGCCCATGAAAGAAAAATTAATGATTCATATAAATTACTTAATGGAAAATGTCCTGAATAAATCCAACGAGTAAATAATAATCCTGTTATACCAAAAAACGTAATTATGATTCCTTTATCTGATGAATCAAAAAATCCTATGATGTCATCTAAATTAACTAATAAAGTGAAAAAATAAATTGTCAGTACAATTAAAACGACCGAAAAAGATATATGAGTTAATATATGCTCTAAAATTGAAAAAATCATAAAAAATTTGTTAAAAATTAATAAATTAATACTAGGTTTTACCCGATTTTATAAAAAAATCGGGTATTAATTTGATTATAAAACTTATAATATCTCTTTTATAAGATCTTATGCCGCTACTCGGACTCGAACCGAGATGCTTTAGCACTGCTTCCTAAGAGCAGCGTGTCTACCAATTTCACCATAGCGGCAACTTGTTCAAAACAATACTAACAAGTTTTTATTCAATCGTCGAGATTAAAATTTAAATAAAGAAGCCAATTCAATGGAATTTACAATTGATTTCATGAATAAAAATTGGTTTAAATAGATATTTGGGGTTTCAATTAAGATCTTTTTTTTATTAGTTTAAATTTTTTTAATTCACTTTTTGTACTTTAGTTTTTTTTTTTAGAATACAATGAAAAATGTAACTAAATTAAAGTAGTTAGGACTTCAACCCAAAGACAAAACTCTAAATGCTCTTTATCATTTTTTTTTATTTATATGATTAAAAAAAATGATAAATTCAATTTATAAGTTCCATTAATAAAAAAATGTTTTTGCTCAAAATTCAAACTTCTCAAAAATCCTTAGAAATTTTAAATAAAATCAGATTTGTCTAATTGCTCAAGAGAAATAAAAAAACTATTTTGATGCATCTTTTTATATTGTACAAACATAAGATTTTTTGATCACTTAAAAATCATATATTATTATTTATTATTAATATTATTTAATATTCACTTATTGCGGATAAATGCTTTTATAACTTTGATTCCAAGTAAAGAATATAATAATTCAGAGAAATAATAATTCCTAAAGGTATAAAGTGAAAAAATTGTCACTTAAATTAATTAATTTCAAGAACCTATTGATTTCGCTTAAAGATCTTGTATTTCCTCTTAAGAGGAAATACAAGATCTTTATTTATTATTGCATCAAGTTAGTGATGGGGAAAATTAAGAATCCCTTTTGAAAAAAAAAATAAATGTGAACCTTTCTTTTTATCTATATATTATCTTTTTTTGTCCTCTTTTGGTTCACATTTATTTTTTTATATGTATTCTAAAAAAATTTGTTTTTAAGTTAGACTAATTCTAAATTATTCTAGTGTTTTTTATTTATTTTGTTGTACAAAAAAACTTTTTGAATTACCTGTAGAAAGTGATTTTCCTAACGAAAAAGCTTTCAAGGATGTCCAATATCCCTTCCTTTTCCAAATTTTTTTACGAATACGCTTTTTCGAGATAGAAGTACGTTTTTTTGGAACTGCCATTCAAAAATGAAAAAAAAAAATTTTCAGTGGTATAATTGGATGTCAAAGACATTTATTATTCTATTCTTTCGTACTCCATATCGAGTGATTTTTTTCTTTCAAATTTTATTATATATTATTTTCAAAACAAAAAAGATATTCAAAAGTTTAAAACCCAACTGTTTTTTACTTTTTTGTTTAATAAAAACAATTTGGTTTTTGGTTATTCAATTTTTTTTTGATTTCACGTTTGAAATCCGTGCGAGAGTCCTCATTTAATTAATCTATACTGATAGATTATATTAAAAAAAAAAAAAAAAGCTCACTTAGTGTACTGGAAGACAATCACTAAATTCTATAATTAAAATTCATTCCTTAAAAATTATAAATAATCAAACTCAAATAAAATCAAACTCAAATAACTTTTTTTTAGGTAAAGTTTTTTATTATATAATAAATATTAAGTACTTTTTTGTAGTGTAAATCTTTGTTCTATTCTTAATATATGTATATAAATTATTGTAATACGGAATTCTAATTCACTTTTGCTTTATCTGCATAAAATAAAAATTTTATTTAGTAGTAATAAAAAAAAGACAAATAATTTTTTTAACAGTAACTTAGTACTATTATTTAATCACTTCTAATTTTTTTATTTGAATATATATTTCTTTTCAAAGATTTATGCAGGATTATACTAATTCAAAAAAATTTCTATTGAAGTTTGAACTCACATGCTTTTTTATTGTCCCCTTTGAAAAATATCTATATACAAACCAGTGAATAAGAAATAATCAATTTAAGAATAAAATAAAAAGGGTTTTTTATTTTATGGAGCATACATATCAATATTCATGGATCATCCCTTTCATTCCGCTTCCAGTACCGATTTTACTAGGAATTGGACTTCTACTTTTTCCGACAGCAACAAAAAACCTTCGACGTATGTGGACTTTTCTAAGTATTTTTTTGTTAAGTATAGTTATGATCTTTTCACTCTATCTATCTATTCAACAAATTTTTTTAAGTTACATTCATCAAAATGTATGGTCGTGGACCATAAATAATGAATTTTCTTTTGAGTTCGGTTACTTTATTGATCCACTTACTTTTATTATGTCAATATTAATTACAACTGTTGGAATTTTGGTTCTGATTTATAGTGACAATTATATGTCTCATGATCAAGGATATTTGAGGTTTTTTGCTTATATGGGTTTTTTTAATACTTCAATGTTAGGATTAGTTACTAGTTCTAATTTGATCCAAGTTTATTTTTTTTGGGAATTAGTTGGAATGTGTTCGTATTTATTAATAGGTTTTTGGTTCACACGACCTATTGCAGCGAATGCTTGTCAAAAAGCTTTTGTAACTAATCGTGTAGGGGATTTTGGTTTATTATTAGGAATTTTAGGTCTTTATTGGATAACTGGCAGTTTCGAATTTCAGGATTTGTTCGAAATATTCAATAATGTAATTTTAAATAATAGAGTAAATCTCTTGTTCCTTACTTTGTGTGCATTTCTATTATTTGTGGGTCCTATTGCTAAATCCGCACAATTTCCTCTTCATGTATGGTTACCTGATGCCATGGAGGGCCCTACTCCTATTTCGGCTCTTATACATGCTGCTACTATGGTAGCGGCGGGAATTTTTCTTGTAGCTCGTCTTCTTCCTATTTTTATAGTTATCCCTTCTATAATGTATATAATATCTTTGATAGGTATAATAACAGTACTCTTAGGAGCCACTTTAGCTCTTGCTCAAAAAGACATTAAGAGAGGTTTAGCCTATTCTACAATGTCTCAACTGGGTTATATGATGTTAGCTCTAGGTATGGGGTCTTATCGATCCGCTTTATTTCATTTGATTACTCATGCTTATTCGAAAGCTTTGTTGTTTTTAGGAGCTGGATCCATTATTCATTCAATGGAAGCTATAGTTGGATATTCTCCCGATAAAAGTCAGAATCTGATTCTTATGGGTGGTTTGACAAAACATGTGCCGATTACAAAAACTGCCTTTTTAGTAGGAACACTTTCTCTTTGTGGTATTCCCCCCCTTGCTTGTTTTTGGTCTAAAGATGAAATTCTTAATGATAGTTTGTTGTTTTCGCCAATTTTTGCAATAATAGCTTGTTCAACAGCGGGATTAACCGCATTTTATATGTTTCGGATTTATTTACTTACTTTTGAAGGACATTTAAACACTTATTTTATAAATTACAGTGGAAAAAAAAGTAGCTCCTTCTATTCAATCTCTTTATGGGGTAAAGAAGAAGAAAAAAAACTTAATAGAAATTTTGGGTTAGTACCATTATTAAAAATGAATAATACGAAAAGAGCTTTTTTTTGTTGCAAGAAAACATATAAAATTAGTAATAATGTAAGAAATCAAACTTTTATTACTGTTGAAAATTTTGGACTTAATACAAGAACTTTCTATTATCCCCATGAATCAGACAATACTATTCTATTTCCTATGCTTGTATTGCTTTTATTTACTTTGTTTATTGGAGCCATAGGAATTCCTTTCAATCAAGAAGGAATAGACTTTGATATATTATCAAAATTATTCACGCCGTCAATAAACCTTTTGCATAAAAATTCACAAAATTTTGTAGATTGGTATGAATTTTTTATAAATGCAACTTTTTCAGTCAGTATAGCTTTGGTTGGAATATTTATAGCATACTGTTTATATAAGCCTTTTTATTCATCTTTATTAAATTTAACCTTACTTAATTCATTTCAAAACTGGAGTTCTAAAAGAATTAGGTGGGAAAAACAAATAAATTTTGTATATAATTGGTCATATAATCGTGGTTACATAGATGCTTTTTTTAAAACATCTTTAACTGAAAGTATAAGAAGATTAGCAAAACAAACGAATTTTATTGATAAACGAATCATTGATGGAATTACAAATGGAGTAGGTATTACAAGTTTCTTTGTAGGAGAAGTAACAAAATATATAGGTGGAAGTCGCATTTCTTCTTATCTGTTCTTGTATTTGTCCTATGTATTGATTTTTTTAATCATCCTCTTTTTTTTTTATTTTGAAAAATTCTAAATT